TATAAACTTGATTCCAATTTATTTTTTCCCTCTTCTTTTTCCCTATATAATATTATTTAATTAATTAGTGATATTTAGTGGGGGGATTTGGGTGATAGTAGTAAACTTAACAGAAATAAGAGGTATTTTCAACCAAACTTGTGCCAGCAGTTGCGGCTATACAGGTGAGGCAGGGGAGAGTCGTGCGGTGCTAGTAGTTTGATTAATCGTGAGTATTTTATTAGACTTGGGGTGGGTAAAATCTTCTTTGTTCTTGTATATAGAAGTGATTATGAATAAAGTGCTAAGAAGATTAAGATTAAACCTGGATTAGATACCCAGTTATTCTAAAAGTAAAGTTTTCACATGAGTAGTATTAGGGTGCTTGAACTTTAATGAATTTGGCGGTGTTTTAGGCTTGTTAGAGGAACTTGTTCTGTAATCGATGGTCCTCGATTAGGGAACTTTCTTTAGCTTTCAATTTGTATATCGCTGTCGTCAGAGAGCTTTTTTAGATGGCGCTTTCTGCTTCCACTATCTGGAGGACGTCAAGTCAAGGTGCAGTTAATGAGAAAGGTTGAATAATGAGTTACAATAAATGTATTTATAAACGGAAATTGGATGGAAATACTTAAGTAAGGTGGATTTATTTGTAAGTGTTTACTAGAACGAAATACTGAAAAAGCTCTGAAACATGTACATATCGCCCGTCATTCTTGTCTTTAGATGAGACAAGTCGTAACATAGTAGGGGTATTGGAAGATGTCTCTGGAGGAGCAAAGTAAAGTTTAATAACATTTCATTTACACTGAAGAGATTCTTTATAGATACTTTGAGGGAAAGAGTTGTTTGTGTTATAGAGTGTGTTATTTAATATAAGTAGGCTGGTCTGAATTTTTTAAGTGTGGAGGTACTGTAAGGGAAAATTAATTACAGAGAAGATTTTGTTATTAAATTACCTTTTGTATTAGGGGCATTTAAAATAAAAGCTTGTTGTAGCTATCCCGAAGTGCTTGTGGGCTAACTGAAGTTGGTGGTATTGTTACATAAATGTTGGCAATTTTTAGTTAGGGATGAAATATTAGTCAAACAGCAGGGTATCTGGTTTTTTCATAAATAAATTGAATTTATGAGGTTGTTTATCTTTAAAGTGTTGTTAGGATTAGCTAATAGTAAGTCAATATTAGGTGGGAGGTTGTCTTCGATAGGATTAATAATGGTTATTTGTTATATTTTGTTATTATTTAGGTGTGAAGAAAAGCATTATAATGAAATTTGGGGGTTATGAGAGTGTGTAATAAAGTGAGCTAATTATAAAAATATTGAGTGTATTAGTAGTTTAAGTGGTGTTTACGTTAATGGGCATAGAAGAAGAAGTACGGAGGAAGTTGAGGTATTATTAAGGAACTCGGCACAGTAGTCTTGCCTGTTTAATAAAAACATGGTTCTTCGGGGTTTGGTGAAGAATCTGGCCTGCCCGCTGACTTGGGTTGAAGGGCTGCAGTATTTTGACTGTACAAAGGTAGCATAATCATTAGTCTTTTGATTGGGGGCTGGAATGAAGGGCTTGACAGGATTACACTGTCTCAGTAATAAGAAATAAATTTTACATCCTTGTGAAAAGGCAAGGATGATCTATAGGGACGAGAAGACCCTATAAAACTTAACTTTAATTGGTGTGTTATTTAGACGATTAATATGATATGTTTATTAAGGATTTGCTGGGGCGGTATTTATTTTACATAAATTTGATTAGATAACGATTGTTAGCTTGAGTAGTGATCCGGTATTTTAGGTCGATAAGAAGAAAGAGTTACTTTAGGGATAACAGCGTAATGGTCTCTGAGAGTTCTTATTGACGGGGCTGTTTGCGACCTCGATGTTGGATTAGGGAGTCTTCTTGGCGCAGCCGTTAAGAAAGATAGTCTGTTCGACTATTAAATCCTTACATGATCTGAGTTTAAACCGGCGTGAGCCAGGTTGGTTTTTATCTTTTATTAATGAGGTTGAAGCGGTAGTACGAAAGGACCCCCTTTCTCAAATGGTTTGTGTGTGAACTTGGAGGTATTGATATTAAGAAGCTGTTGGTTAAGATTAAGCTGGGATGTTCAAACGTAGGTGAAGCTGACTTGGCAGATTGGATTGCGTTGAATTTAGAATTCGAAGAGGTATGGTTACAGTCAGCAATTACTGTGGCAGACTTAAATGCATAGAATTTAAGCTTCTAGAATGGGGATTCCCCTGTAATAATAGAGTGGCTATTGGTTGTTGTGTTGGTTGTGGAGTTTATGTTTGTATTAGTGGGTGTGGCTTTTTTTACTTTACTGGAGCGGAAAGTGTTGGGTTATATTCAGATTCGGAGGGGGCCTAATAAGGTAGGGTTGTTTGGGTTAGTGCAACCTTTTGCCGATGCTGTTAAGCTGTTTGCTAAGAGTTTGGTCTATGTAAGAATGGGAAATTATGCCGTTTTTTACATTAGTCCTGGCTTGATGTTGGGGTTGATGTTGTCTATTTGATCTGTTATACCCTGAGTGGGCGGGGCATTTGATTTTTCTTGGGGGGTCTTATATTTCTTGTGTGTGAGAAGTTTAGGGGTATATTGCTTATTTGGGTGTGGGTGAGCTTCGAACTCTAAGTACGGGTTATTGGGGGCTATGCGAGGGGTGGCTCAGACGATTTCTTATGAGGTAAGATTAGCACTAATTTTAATTGGGGTGGGTGTGTTAGGTTTAAGATATGATTTATTTGTATATGGTCGAATACAGAGTTATATTTGATTCGGTTTAGTGGCCCTCCCTTTGATAGTTTGTTGAGTGGTATCTGTTTTTGCAGAAAGAAATCGAAGTCCCTTTGATTTTGCTGAGGGAGAGTCCGAGTTGGTGTCGGGGTTTAATGTAGAATATAGAGGGGCCTTGTTTGCTTTTCTGTTTATGGCAGAATACGGGATGATAATAATAATGAGCTCGATGAGTGTTGTCATGTTTTTTGGGGGCATAGATTACTTTCTTTTGGGTTTGTGGGTAGTTATGCTTTTTATTTGAGTTCGAGGAAGTTTTCCTCGATATCGTTATGATAGGTTAATATACTTGGTGTGGAGGAGGTTTTTGCCTTTGGTGATACACTGGTTGTTGGTGGTCGGGGGGCTGCTTGTTTTGGTTATGTGGGCGATGTCAAAGAGTAGTTTAAAAAAAAATTAGGGCTTTGGAAGCTTTGGATAAGGAGTCTTTTCTTTGAGATGAGTAGTGCAGGTTTGTTAGTGGTGTTTGGGGGATTTCTGAGATTAGTAATAGTTCACAAGCATATTATTAGAATATTGTTGAGATTAGAATTTGCCATTTTGGGCCTTGTTTTAATAGTTGTTGGTTTGGTGTGCCTTGGGTTGAGAAATGGATTAATACTTATGGTTTTTTTGGGGTTTACTGTGTGTGAGGGTGTATTAGGGCTAGGGGTTTTAATTAACCTTGTTCGGAATTACGGTAGAGATTTTTATTCGGGCGTGAGAGTGGTTCAATGTTAGAGTTAATTGGGCTTTTAGTGGGGATAGTGGTGGGGGGGTGATTAGAGTTAGGCTTTACGTTAATGATTGTGGTGTTTGGTTTGGTTTTGGGGTCTATAATTAGTTTATTATACATTAATTATCAGGTTTTGGTAATGAGGGTATTTGGTGTGGGATTAGGGGGGGACGTAATATCTGTGGGGTTGATTTGGCTTAGAATGTGAATTACTGTGTTGATACTAATGGCTAGCCTGAGGGGGGGAGGGGTAGACAGGTGATTTGTGTGGTTGATTTTATTGTTAGCTATTTTGCTTGTTGGGGTCTTTTTAAGCATAGATTTAGTTTGGTTTTATTTAATGTTTGAGGGGGTGTTAGTACCAACTCTTCTTTTGCTTGTGGGATATGGCTATCAGCCTGAGCGTCTACAAGCTGGTTTATATTTAATCTTTTATACTGTATTTGCTTCGTTGCCGTTGTTACTTATGGTTTTGTGATGGGAGAGTAGGAGATGTAGTAGATCTGTGATGTGTTTGGTTAATTGGGCTGAGCGGGGAGCAGGTTTGGGGTTTGTTCTTTATTTAGCGGGGGTAGGGGCATTTTTAGTAAAAATGCCTTTATTTTTGGTGCACCTGTGGCTGCCCAGGGCTCACGTGGAGGCGCCTGTTTCTGGCTCCATGGTATTGGCTGGAGTGTTGTTGAGGATAGGGGGTTTTGGGCTGATTCGTCTATGCCCATTGTTTGTTGGTTGGATTAGGGCGACGAGATGGTTTTGGGTGAGTTTAAGCTTGTGGGGGGGAGTTTATTTGAGCTTGGTTTGCTTGCGGCAGGGGGATGTAAGGGCATTAATTGCGTACTCTTCTGTTGTTCATATGGGGTTAGTGGTGGGGGGAATTATGTCTTTAAGAGTAATTGGTTTTATGGGTAGATATGTTTTAATGGTAGGGCACGGCCTGTGCTCTTCGGGGCTATTTTGTTTAGCTAATGTAACTTATGATCGGGTGGGGAGACGAAGAATTTTGGTAACTAGGGGATTTCTGGCGTTAGTCCCCAGAGGGGGGCTGGTGTGATTTTTATTATTAAGCGCTAATATAGCAGCTCCTCCAACGATTAATTTATTGGGGGAGATTAGATTACTGGGGAGACTTCTTGGCTGGAGAAGCCTATCTTTAGTGGGCCTCGGTTTGGTGTCCTTTCTTAGTGCTAGTTATTCTCTTTATTTGTTTACTAGAAGCCAGCATGGGGAGACGATAGGGGGAGTGGGGGGTTTTGAGGGGTTTTATTTGAGTGAGTATTTACTTTTGTTGTTACATTGAATTCCGTTAAATTTTATTTTTATTAAAAGAGATTTATTTGTCTTGTATTTAAGTAGTTTATTGAGAATAAGAGAGTGTGGCGTTCTTGGAGCCTAAGCGGCCTTAAATAATTTGAGTTTTATCTATGGGTAATGTATGAAGAGTGGTATTGGGCGTAGCTAGCTTGGTGTGTCTTTTTTCGGGGGTAGTTGAATTATTATATGGTATAAGAGTGGTGATTTCTTGAAGATTTGTGGGGTTCGGTAGATTGAATATGAGCGTGGTGGTGTTAATTGATTACATGTCTTTAGTTTTTTGTGGAGTTGTCTTGTTTATTACGGGGATGGTTTTACGTTATAGTGAATTTTATATAGGAATGGGGGCGGACAGGTCTCGGTTTTTTTATTTGGTTCTTTTGTTTGTGGGTTCGATGCTGGTAGTAGTTTTGAGCCCCAGTTTTTTGAGATTGTTGTTGGGGTGGGATGGGCTGGGTTTGGTTTCATATTGTTTAGTGATTTATTATCAGAATAGTAAGTCTTATAGCGCGGGGTTTTTGACTATCATAAGAAATCGTTTAGGTGATGTGGGGCTTTTATTAGCTATTGGTGGGCTGATGGGTTATGGGAGCTGGAGTATTTACGGTGTGTGGTTTGATTTATATTGGTGAGTTGCTTGGTGTGTTTTGTTGGCGGGAATAACTAAGAGAGCTCAGATTCCCTTTGCTGCGTGGTTGCCGGCGGCAATAGCTGCTCCGACTCCCGTTTCTGCGCTGGTACACTCCTCTACTTTAGTTACTGCTGGTGTATATTTACTAATTCGGTTTACTTGGTTTGTTGGGGGGGAGGGGTATTTTATGGTGTTTATTATATATGCAGGGCTTGTAACTATGAGATTGGCTGGGTGAGCAGCAATTTTTGAGCACGATCTTAGGAGGGTAATTGCTTTGTCAACTTTGAGACAGCTCGGTTTAATAATGGTGGTAGTGGGGGCGGGAGGTTTTAGTTTGGCCTTTTTCCATTTAATTACTCATGCGATATTTAAGGCCCTTCTTTTTTTGGGGGCGGGAAAAGTTATTCACAGTATAGGCGGAAATCAGGATCTTCGAGTGATGGGAAGAGTTGTCGGGGGGCTTCCTTTGACTAGATTGATGATAGGGTTGGCCAGACTGGCGTTGTGTGGGTTTCCTTTTTTAGCTGGGTTTTATTCTAGGGATATAGTCCTGGACTATATAATAGCGGGGTATTTGGGGTGGTTTGGGGTTCTTGTGATGTTAGTGGGTACTTTTTTTACTTGACTGTATTCTGTTCGGTTGATTTGAGTGGTAATGGGGGGGTGGTGGATAGGCAATGTGGTCAGTAGATTGATGGATGATGAGTCAGGCTATACTACACCAATGTTGTTTTTAGCGATTGGATCTGTATTGAGCGGGTCTGGTTTATCGTGGGTAATTTTACCTCTCCCAGGAAATGATTGATTTTATAGTGAGATCAAGTTGGTTCCGGTTATTCTTGTTTTATTGGGGGTGGTTGGGGGATATGTTTTAGGTTTTAGTTATGTAAGAGAATCTGTGGTTGTCTCTGGGCTTCGCGGGGTTGGTAGAGGGTTGGGGGGGTTGTTCTTTGTCTCGGGGGCCGTTCTAGTTTCTAAGCCTTTGCGGTTGGGGGAGGGGATTGGTATTTTAGTAGACAGGGGCTGGGGGGAGACCCTAGGGGGTCGAGGGGTTTATCAGATGTGGGGTTTAACTACTTATTATTTACAGTGGATGCAGGAAAATACTGTCAAGGTTTTTTTAATAGTAGGGTTGGGTTGGGCTGTACTATTTATTCTAGTGTGTTCAAGTAGTTTAAAAGAATAGAGCTCTGAAGAAGCTAAGGAGGGACAGTCCTTTGAACAATATGGCTGATGAAGGCGGTAAAGTGTAAATTTATTTATGAGCAGGACTCTGTTGTTATTTATATGTTGGTGTAAGGGCACGAGGAGGTTTGGGCTCCTAGGACTCTTTAAGTCAGGGAGGCGTATATAGGCCCCAATCTTTTTTACATATGATTGGGGCCGTCGGTCAGCCCCAAGGGCGAGCCCTACTTTGGCTTACAAGGACAATGTTTTAGATAAACTACTGGGGCGTGGAAGTTACTAAGAAGTTTGATTCTTATTATTTGCTTTCAAAACAAAGGCTGGTGGCTTAGTAACTATATTTTTTTTATGAGGGGGAGAGTGAGGATTAAGGTAAAATACAGGGTGGTTAGAATTTGTCCCAGGATGATATATGGGGGCTCTACTGGTCGGGCCCCGATCCAGGTTAGTAATATAAATACGCTGGTGAAGTTTCAGAATAGAAATTTGCTTGGTAAGCTGAAGGAAGTCACTTTTAAGGTTTTTGTGGAGATCAGGGGGGATAGATAGAAGATTAGAATGGCTCTTAAAAGGGCACTTAACCCCCCTAGTTTGTTAGGGACTGAGCGCAGGATTGCGTATGCAAATAAGAAGTACCACTCTGGCTGAATGTGGACGGGGGTTACAAGGGGGTTTGCTGGAATGAAGTTTTCTGGATCGATTAGTAAGGAGGGGTGCAGCCAGCTGATAAGGAATAGGGTTAGTAAGGGGGGAATTGCTCCGTAGAGATCTTTGCTTGAGAAGAAGGGGTGGAAGGGGATTTTATCCCTTCTTCTGTTAACTCCCAGGGGGTTGTTAGAGCCTGTTTGGTGAAGGAAGAGAAAGTGTATCAGCACCATAAATGATACGATGAATGGGGTAATAAAGTGAAATGCGAAGAAACGAGTAAGGGTGGGGTTTTCTACGGCGAAGCCCCCCCAGATTCATTGAACCAGGGTGGTGCCGATGTAGGGGATTGTTGAGAGCAGGTTTGTGATGACAGTGGCTGCTCAAAAAGATATTTGTCCTCAAGGGAGAACGTAACCCAGGAATGTGGCTATTATTACTAGTAAGAGGATGGTAATTCCTGATATTCAGGTTAGGTGGAGTGTAAAAGAGTTGTAGTAGATCCCCTTGGCTACGTGCGTGTAGAGGCAGATAAAGAAGAGGCTTGCTCCGTTAGAGTGAATTGATCGGATGAGTCAGCCTATTGAAACGTCGTGTGTGATGTGGGTTACTGTGAAGAAGGAGATATCAGTGCTTGCTGAAAAGTGAAGAGCTAGAAATAGTCCGGTCAGGATTTGGATTAGTAGGCATATTCCCAGCAGTGATCCTATGTTTCATATGTAGGAGATATTAGACGGGCTGGGTAAGTCAATTAAGGTGGAGTTTATGATTTTTACAAGTGGATGGGTGGTGCGTATTGGTTTAGTCATACATTGTGCTTCGGAGAGGCCCTTCTGATATTTTTACTAGTTGTGTAATTACTAGGAGTGTGATTAGAAGGAACGTTACTAAGGTGATTGTTATTGGGGATAGGGAGGGGGAGAACAGGGTTTTAAGTGTTAGTGTTGGTTGAATGAAGGTAAAGTGGGAGGGGTTGTTGAAGGAGTATAGAAGGGGAATAGTGAGTAGGGGGACTGGGAGAATGTAGGGGTTTGTAGTTTTAGAGCTCGGCGCTAATCTTGCAATATAAGTGAGGAGAACTAGGATGCCCCCAATGAAGATTAGGACTAGGACGTAGCTGAGTCACGAGGTTCGGGTTAGGGCGAAGATTCTGAGTGATGAGATTAGTGCTGTGAAAATTACTGTTAGTGCTAGGCCTAGGGGGTGGTGTAGTTGAAGGAAGATGACTCTTAGTGGTAGTATTAATAAGGGGATAATTATTCTGGAGCCTGTAGCTAATTTGACATTGAAGTTGTCATGTGTTTTACACCACGAGAATAGATTAGTAGCGATTTTATTCGTTAATTTTAAGTTAGCGGCTTAATTTAAACTAATCTTTAGTAAGAATTGACTTCAATTAACTATTAACGGTAGTTTGCCTATCTTTGGCTTTTACTAAAAGTAAGTGGAGAGGCCAATATCCCAGGTCGAAACTGGGTGCATGTAAATGCTTCTTACTTAGGCGCAGCCTAAGGGCTATGGTTGATTGCAAATCAAATATTATATGTTAATTATGCACCTATAATGCTCAGGATAGAGCTCCTTTGTTCCATTCGTAGATCAGGCCGACCACTAAGATGGCCATAATAAGGGTGAAGGTGGGGAGGAAATTAGTGGGGGGAATCTTGTTAAGTAAAATGGGGGTAGGGAGGAGGATAGTAATTTCTACGTCAAAGACTAGGAAGATTACGGCAATCAGGAAAAACTGGAGGGAGAATACTATTCGGTTTGTTTGGAAGGGATCAAACCCGCACTCGAACGGTGAGGAGGATTTACGGGAGAGAAGGTTGGTCCTAGTAATGAGGGGGATCAACGTTAGGAGCAGGAGGATGGTGATAATGATTGATGTAATGATAGTGGGCAGTATTATTATATTTAGTTGTTAAACTTTTTAGTTGGAAGCTAAAGGTACTATTTATACTAATATAATATATTCCTCATCAGTAAATTGAGATATAAAGGAATAGTCAGACTACGTCTACAAAGTGTCAGTACCAAGCGGCAGCCTCAAAGCCAAGATGGTGATGGCCTGAAAAGTGATGGGCAGTTAGTCGGGCTAGACACACTAGAAGGAAGGAGGAGCCAATGAGAACGTGAAGTCCGTGGAAGCCTGTTGCAACAAAGAAGGTGGAGCCATAGATTGAGTCTCTGATGGTGAAGGGTGCTTCGATGTATTCGAATGCTTGTAGGGTGGTGAAGTAAACGCCTAGGATAAGTGTAAGGGAAAGTGCTGTTGTGCTTTGGGATAGGTTATTTTCTATAAGGCTGTGGTGAGCCCAGGTTACTGTGACTCCGGAGGCTAGTAGGATGGCTGTATTTAGAAGGGGGATTTGAAACGGGTTGAAGGGTGAGATGTGAGCAGGGGGTCATACTGATCCGATTTCTGGGGCGGGGGCTAGGCTTCTGTGGTAAAAGGCTCAGAAGAATGAGATGAAGAAGAAGATTTCGGATACAATAAATAGAATTATGCCCCACTTCAGGCCTGTTACTACTTTGTGGGTGTGGAGCCCTTGAAGAGTTCCCTCTCGTGATACGTCTCGTCATCATTGAATTGTTGTTAATATTAGGATGATGGTTCCTGCTAGGGCAAGGGTTGGGGTGAATGTGTGAAATCAGAACACGTTTCCTGTTGTTAAGCAGCATGCTCCCAGTGAGGCAGTTAATGGTCAGGGGCTTTTTTCAACTAAGTGGTAGGGGTGGTTGGTCATAACTTCTTTCTCTGATATATAGGGTTGTTAGAATTGTGAATACGTAGGCCTGGATGATAGCTACAGCTGATTCTAGTGTAGTTAGTGCTAGCTGTGTCGGGGTTAGGACAATGTAAGTTATAAAGTTAATGTTGGTTAGGGCAGTTCTGAGGAGCGTTATTAGGAGGTGGCCTGCTACCATGTTGGCTGCGAGGCGTACTGAGAGGGTGATGGGTCGGATAATGTTGCTCGTGGTCTCGATGCAGACTATAAATATTATTAGCGGAGTGGGGGTTCCCTGTGGCACTAAGTGGGCTAATGAGTGAAGAGTATTCTGCAGTCAGCCATAAAGAATGGCTGATAGCCATAGGGGGGCGGCAATGGAAAGGGTGAAGGATAGGTGGCTCGATGCAGTAAAAATGTAGGGGGCTAGGCCTAGGACGTTATTAGTTAAGATAAATAGGAATAGGGCGATAAGAATTAGGGAGGAGCTGGCGGGGTGAGAGGTTCTTAGTAAGATTGATAGTTCTTTTTTTAGGCTTATGATTATGAGAGAAAGTAAGGAAGAGAGTTTTGAGGGGGTTAATCAGTAGTTGAAGGGGATGAAGCCAAGGACTAATAGTGAGCTTAATCAGTTTAGGTTGAGGTTTAAGATTGAAGTAGAGGGGTCGAAAATGGAGAATAGGTTATTTATCATGCTCAGGCGCGGGGTGAGCTTGGAGGGGGGCAGTGTAGTGGGGGGGTTGGCTGTGAGAAGAGGTAACTAATTTTTACTGTTAGGGCTAAGATTATGCTAGGGAAGAATAGTGCTAGGGTAACTCATTGGGTGGGGAATATTTGGGGAATTAAGATATATCTAATGATAATTTTATTATGACAAAATAATGTTATGTGTTAACTAATATCTTCATTAGGAGTATAATTACTATGGGTTGACTTAAGAGGTCAGTGCTTGGTGTTCAGCCACCTAATGTTAACTAGATGTTATTACTCATTCGGTAAATTTTATGGGGGGGATTGCCTCAATTATGATGGGTATAAAGCTGTGATTTGCCCCGCAGATTTCAGAACATTGGCCGAACCAGACTCCCGGGTGAGAGATGGAGAAAGAGACTTGATTTAATCGTCCTGGGACGGCATCGGCCTTTACACCTAGGGCGGGAATGGCTCATGAGTGGATTACATCAAGGGCTCTAATTAGTATGCGGATTTGAGAGTTGGTGGGAATTACAGTTCGGTTGTCCACTTCTAAGAGGCGAAATTGGTTAGGGGCCGGGTCTGAGAGCATGTAGGAGTCAAATTCTAGGTCAGTAAAGTCTGAGTACTCGTAGGATCAGTATCATTGGTGGCCTATTGTTTTTACTGTCAGGGATGGGGTTTTGATTTCATCTAAGAGGTATAGGAGACGTAGGGAGGGGAGGGCAATAAAAATTAGGATGATTGCGGGGAAAATTGTTCAGATGGTCTCAATTTCTTGCCCTTCCAGGAGTTGGGTGTTGATTAATTTGTTAAGTATTAATATGATAAATATGTAGGAGACGAGGGAGATAATGAGAAGTAAGATTAGAAGAGTATGGTCGTGAAATATGATTAGTTGTTCCATTAGGGGCGAGGCGCTATTTTGGAAGAGGAGTGTGCAAGGGGCTGCCATATATTATTTGATTAGGGAAGATATTTGATTGTATGTGTGATCTTGTGGTGGAAAGCCGTGGTGTCACTCAAGTGAGTGGCTTTTTGAGGTTGAGAATAGCAAGGGGCGTTGGCTGATAAGAGCTTCTCATATAATGAAGAGAAATATTATTACCCCTGCAAAGGATATAATGGACCCCATTGATGATGTAGTGTTTCACGTGGTGTAGGCGTCTGGATAGTCGGAGTATCGGCGAGGTATACCTCTGAGACCCAGGAAGTGTTGGGGAAAAAAGGTTAAGTTGACCCCTAAAAATGTAATAATAAAATGGATTTTACTTCAGGTTGGGTTTAGTGTTACCCCCATCATTAGAGGAAATCAGAACGTTATTCCGCCTAGGATGGCAAAGACGGCCCCCATTGATAGTACGTAGTGAAAGTGGGCTACTACATAGTAGGTATCGTGGAGTATAATGTCAATTGAAGAGTTTGCTAGAACTACCCCAGTTAGGCCCCCTACTGTAAATAGGAATACGAAGCCGAGGGCTCACAATAGGGGAACATCGTAGGAGAGAGGGGTTCCGTGGATGGTGGCTAGTCAGCTAAAGATTTTGATTCCTGTTGGGACGGCAATAATTATTGTGGCTGCGGTGAAGTAGGCTCGTGTGTCAACGTCTATTCCTACTGTGAATATGTGATGGGCCCACACAATGAATCCTAGGAGGCCGATTGCTACTATGGCGTAGACTATTCCTAGGGATCCGAAAGCCTCCTTTTTTCCTCTTTGTTGAATAATGATGTGGGAGATTATTCCGAAGCCGGGGAGAATTAAGATGTAGACTTCTGGATGACCGAAGAATCAGAATAGGTGTTGATATAGGATGGGGTCTCCGCCCCCAGCGGGGTCGAAGAAGGATGTGTTGAAGTTGCGATCGGTTAATAGTATTGTAATGGCTCCCGCCAGAACTGGGAGGGATAAAAGTAGTAAGATGGCGGTAAGTTTTACTGATCACACAAATAAGGGTATTTGTTCTAGAAGTATTCCTTGGGATCGTATATTAATAATAGTTGTAATGAAGTTAATGGCCCCTAAGATGGAGGATGCTCCTGCAAGATGGAGGGAAAAGATTGCTATGTCAACTGATGGGCCTGCGTGGGCTAAGTTAGAGGCTAAGGGGGGGTATACAGTTCATCCTGTGCCTGCGCCTTTTTCAACTGCAGAGGAGGCAATTAACAAAAAGAATGCGGGGGGGAGAAGTCAGAAGCTTATGTTATTTAAGCGGGGAAAGGCCATGTCTGGGGCCCCCAGTATAAGAGGAACTAGTCAGTTTCCGAAACCCCCGATTATAACTGGTATTACTATAAAGAAGATTATTACGAAAGCATGGGCAGTGACGATTACGTTATAAATTTGATCGTCTCCAATAAGACTACCCGGCTGCCCTAGTTCTAGGCGAATTAGCATTCTTAAGGCGGTCCCCACCATAGCGGCTCAAGCGCCGAAGATTAAGTATATTGTTCCGATGTCTTTGTGGTTAGTAGAGAATAATCATCGCGTTAGGCTTAGTAGTTTAGATAGAACGTTAAATTGCAAGTTTAAAGGGGCCGGTTAGGCTAAAGCTTAAGGGTGCTTATTTTTAACTTTGAAGGTTAATAGTTTAGATAACTTAAAGCTTTATATGGGAGTGAGTAGGGTTATGAGGGGGAGGGTAATGTTAGATGTGAGGATAAGTGAGCTTTTTCATGGGGTAATGTTTAATGATATTTGTGGGGGTAGTTGAAGGTGGAGGTTGGTTATTAATAAGGCATAGTTGATTCGTATATAAAAGAAGAGGGTAAAGACGCTTCTTCACGCTAGGATTAAGGCTGATGCGTGTAGATTTTCTAGGGAGAAGACTTGGAGGGTAAGTCATTTGGGGATGAATCCGGTGAAGGGAGGCATCCCTCCCAGGGAGAGGGTGGTAATAAAGATTAAGGTAAGAGAAAGGGGGGTGGTTGTTCTTATTATGTTAGATTGGAGGAGGTGAATTATATTAAGGGAGGAGAATAAGATAACTATTGTTGTTGTTAGGAGGATATATGTGCTAATATAGAAGATTGCTCCTTGAGAAGATAGGGGAGCTAGTGATGTGATTCACCCCAAGTGAGTGATGGAGGAGTAGGCTATGAGTTTACGAAGCATTAGTTGATTTAATCCCCCGATGGCGCCTAGTACAGCGGAGGCTAAGCCAAATGAAATTATTAAGTATGTTTTTAGTGGAGATATGATGAGGAGGGACAGGGGGGCCAACTTTTGTCACGTTATTAGGAGACCTAGTGAAAATCATGATAAGCCTTCTGCTAAGGCTGGGAACCAAAAATAGATTGGAAATATCCCTAGTTTAGTTGTAAATGCGAGTATCAGCATTATGGATCAGAGGCTATGGAAAAAGGTGAGGGTTATTGGGCTATCTTGTTGAGCTAGGACTCCGCTTAGGAGGAGGGTGAGTGAGCCTATGACTTGGATCAGGAAGTATTTAATTATGACCTCAGAGCTGGTTTTGCTTGAGTTTACGATGAGGGGGGTGAAGGCTATTAGGTTTATTTCTAGGCCAATTCAGGCTGTAAATCATGAGGTTGAGGTCATCACTACTACAGTACTAAAGAAAAGTAATCCTAAGATAGTTAAATTTGGTATTAGAAAGAAGATTAATCTATAAATGGGGTATGGACCCAGTAGCTTTGTTTAGCTTATCTTTCTAGCGGGAGTACTGGTAGTACGAAGTCTACGTTATCATAGTAGGGCCTTAATTAGGTATCCCGCTTTATGATATGAAATATTTATGTACCATAGGGGTATATTTATATATATATAACTGTAATTAAATATGTTGTAATCGATACCTTTGGGATATTAATAACCTGATCTAGTCAATAATAGGTATTGTCTGTAGTTTAGGCTCCTTGGAGGAGACCCCGAAGGGAAGACTTATGTAACATTATAGGCAATTGATACAAATGAGAAATTACTGTGACTCTTTGATACCGTCTAATCGGCCGAGATAACTTTCTTACAATAGAAATCTTGAGATACTGAAATTATGAAATACGAGATATAAACATAATATATTTATTTTACATATATATAAGCTATGATAACAACTAATATAAATAGGGTAAAGGGGGGAGAGAAATCTATTATAAGTCTTAGACTCTCAAAAAAAAAAAAAAGAGAGTCTAAGACATTTTCTTCCCTTACTTTTAAAATTTTTATA